ATGCAAATGTTACCTCCCCTCACCGAACCCTCAAGGCCATATTATTCATGTTCGATAGACATAAACTTTACTGGACCAAAGACTACCTAACTAGCTATTCCCCCCCCCGCGTCAAACACCCCAAGAACCAAGGGACACATGAATCGGGCTCTCGTACATTCGAGTAGTCCACCAAATATGACTTAAAATTTAGTATTGACCAAAAAAAAGAACAAAATTTTCAATACCAAAAACCAACCCAAAAATCCACAAAAATTCCAAGTACAATTTCAGTATTGATTTTTTCTACCTGTTAATGTAGCTTATTTAAAGCAAAGCACTGAAAATGCTTAGATGGATGCAAGCATCCCATGAACAACAAAAGGTTTGGTCCTAGCCTTATAATTAGTTAGAGGTGGAATTACACATGCAAATCTCCATAAACCGGTGTCAAATCCCACGGAGTTTTTTTTCTAACTCCTAGGAGAGGGTATCAAGTACATTCAATAGCTAAAGACACCTTGCCTAGCCACACCCCCACGGGACCCAGCAGTGATAAAAATTAAGCAATGAACGAAAGTTCGACTAAGTCATGCCTCTTTAAGGGTTGGTAAATTTCGTGCCAGCCACCGCGGTCATACGATTAACCCAAACTAATTATTCTCGGCGTAAAACGTGTTACTAGAGACATACAAAATAGAATTAAAACCCATCCAATATGTGAAAATTCATCGCTGGATCTAAAACCAATAACGAAAGTAATTCTAAATAACTAATACACGATAGCTAAGACCCAAACTGGGATTAGATACCCCACTATGCTTAGCCTTAAACCTCAATATTTAGAAACAAAAATATTTGCCTGAGAACTACTGGCCACAGCTTAAAACTCAAAGGACTTGGCGGTACTTTATATCCATCTAGAGGAGCCTGTTCTATAATCGATAAACCCCGTTATACCTCACCACCCCTTGCTAATACAGCCTATATACCGCCATCTTCAGCAAACCCCAAAAGGGAAAAAAAGTAAGCAAGAGAACCACCATAAAAACGTTAGGTCAAGGTGTAGCCAATGAGGTGGGAAGCAATGGGCTACATTTTCTTATAAAGAACACTACGTTACCCTTTATGAAACTAAAGGACAAAGGAGGATTTAGTAGTAAACTAAGAATAGAGAGCTTAGTTGAATTGAGCAATGAAGTACGTACACACCGCCCGTCACCCTCCTCAAACTAAATAAATGAAAACTATACATAATTATATCAGACTTTTACGAGAGGAGATAAGTCGTAACAAGGTAAGCATACTGGAAAGTGTGCTTGGAATAACCCTGATGTAGCTTAACTAACAAAGCATCTGGCCTACACCCAGAAGACTCCACAACCAATGGACATCATGAACCAAGCCTAGCCCTACCAAATTATTAACTCAACTACAGCACATAGTAAAACAAACCATTTGACAAAAGAAAGTATTGGAGAAAGAAATCTATTTCAGGAGCTATAGAGAAAGTACCGTAAGGGAAAGATGAAAGAATAATTAAAAGTAAAAATAAGCAAAGATTAAACCTTGTACCTTTTGCATAATGAGTTAACTAGAAAACATCTAGCCAAGAGACCTTACGCCAGATACCCCGAAACCAAACGAGCTACCTAAGAGCAGTACAAAGAACCAACCCGTCTATGTAGCAAAATAGTGGGACGACTCCTAGGTAGAGGTGAAAAGCCTACCGAGCTTGGTGATAGCTGGTTACCCGATAAAGAATTTCAGTTCAACTTTAAGATTGCCTGAAGAAAAGACAATCAAAATGTAATCTTAAAATTTAAACTAAAGAGGGACAGCTCTTTAGTAATGGAAACAACCTTTTATAGTGAATAAACACCTTATCCCAAAACCATTGTTGGCCTAAAAGCAGCCACCAATAAAGAAAGCGTTAAAGCTCAACACTATAAACCCCCTTAATCCCACAAACCATAATGAATTCCTATAAATACTAATCGGGTCAATCTATAATCATATAGATGAGATACTGTTAACATGAGTAACAAGAACACAATTCTCCCTGCACAAGCATATAACAACCCGGATACCCATTGTTAGTTAGCATCAACAGGTAAATACACCACCAATAAACCCAACCTGCCACTAAAAATGTTAGTCCAACACAGGTGTGCTACAAGGAAAGATTAAAAGAAGTAAAAGGAACTCGGCAAACAAGAATCCCGCCTGTTTACCAAAAACATCACCTCTAGCATAAAAAGTATTAGAGGCACTGCCTGCCCAGTGACAAACGTTCAACGGCCGCGGTATACTGACCGTGCAAAGGTAGCATAATCACTTGTTCCTTAATTGGGGACTGGAATGAATGGCCTAACGAGGATTCAACTGTCTCTTACTTCCAATCAGTGAAATTGACCTCCCCGTGAAGAGGCGGGGATAAGACAACAAGACGAGAAGACCCTATGGAGCTTTAATTTACTAGCTTAACTACCCAACTAATACTCCTAATGGACTAAAAATAAAAGAAGTAAGCCAGTAATTTCGGTTGGGGTGACCTCGGAGAATAAAAAAACCTCCGAACGACTTTAACTAAGACACACAAGTCAAAGTACTAAAAATCCAATTGACCCAATTCATTTGATCAACGGACCAAGTTACCCTAGGGATAACAGCGCAATCCTATTCAAGAGTTCATATCGACAATTAGGGTTTACGACCTCGATGTTGGATCAGGACATCCCAATGGTGCAGCAGCTATTAAAGGTTCGTTTGTTCAACGATTAAAGTCCTACGTGATCTGAGTTCAGACCGGAGTAATCCAGGTCGGTTTCTATCTGTTAACTATTTCTCCCAGTACGAAAGGACAAGAGAAATGAGGCCTCCTTAACACAAGCGCCTTAAAACTAATATATGAAATTATCTAAATTTAGTAAGTTTGTCCAACAATGCCCTAGACAAGGGCTTTATTAGGGTGGCAGAGCCAGGAAATTGCGTAAGATTTAAAACCTTGTACCCAGAGGTTCAAGTCCTCTCCCTAATAGTGCACTTCATAAATATCCTAACACTCTTAATTCCAGTACTAGTAGCTATAGCATTCCTCACTTTAATCGAACGGAAAATCTTAGGCTACATACAACTACGAAAGGGGCCAAACATCGTGGGACCATACGGAATTCTTCAACCATTCGCAGACGCAATAAAACTATTCATTAAAGAACCACTACGTCCTCTAGCCACTTCCTCAACCCTGTTTATTATTGCTCCCACACTATCCCTATCACTAGCCCTTAGCCTATGAATTCCACTCCCCATACCACACCCCCTAATCAACCTAAACTTAGGGGTTCTATTTATCCTAGCCGTATCAAGCCTTTCAGTGTACTCTATCTTATGATCAGGCTGAGCATCCAATTCTAAGTACTCAATATTCGGAGCTCTGCGAGCAGTAGCACAAACAATTTCATATGAAGTAACAATAGCAATTATTCTCCTATCCGTCCTCCTAATAAACGGGTCTTTCTCAATCCAATCTCTTATCTACACACAAGAACCACTATGACTCCTAATCCCAGCCTGACCCCTAGCCATAATGTGATACATCTCAACCCTAGCAGAGACAAACCGAGCCCCATTCGACTTAACAGAAGGGGAATCAGAACTAGTCTCTGGGTTCAACGTAGAATACGCTGCCGGACCCTTCGCTCTATTCTTCATAGCCGAGTACATAAACATCATCCTAATAAATGCTCTTTCAACAATCGTATTCATGGGCCCACTACATAAACTCACCAGTCCAGAATTTTACACCACAAACTTTATACTAAAAACCCTAACATTAACAATCTTATTCCTATGAGTACGAGCCTCCTACCCACGATTCCGATACGATCAACTAATACACCTACTATGAAAAAACTTCCTACCATTAACTCTAGCCTTCTGCATATGACATATCTCCATCCCAATCTTCATAGCAAGCATCCCCCCATACACCTAGAAATATGTCTGAAAAAAGAATTACTTTGATAGAGTAAATCATAGAGGTTTAAATCCTCTTATTTCTAGAACAATAGGAATTGAACCTATACCTGAGAATCCAAAATTCTCCGTGCTACCCATTACACCCCATTCTAAAGTAAGGTCAGCTAATAAAGCTATCGGGCCCATACCCCGAAAATGTTGGTTTAACCCCTTCCCGTACTAATTAACCCAATCACACTTACAATTATTTATCTCACTATTATAATAGGACCAGTAATTACCATGTCCAGCTCAAATCTATTCGTCATATGAATCGGACTAGAAATAAATCTGCTAGCCCTCATTCCACTTATAATCAACTACTCCAACCCACGCTCCACCGAAGCAGCAACTAAGTATTTCCTCACACAAGCAACCGCCTCAATAATCCTGCTCTTCTCTATCTTAATAAACTTTAAACAACTGGGCCTATGAACATTCCAACCAGAAACTAACAACATCATCATAACAATGACCTTTGCCTCCCTAGCAATAAAACTAGGCCTAGCCCCATTCCACTCGTGACTCCCAGAAGTCACACAGGGAATCAAACTTAAAGTGGGCCTACTGCTTCTCACATGACAAAAAATTGCCCCATTATCTATCCTATTTCAATTCTATGAACTACTCAACCCTAACCTACTAATCTCATCAGCCATTGTCTCAGTATTAATTGGCGCATGAAACGGACTCAACCAAACACAAACACGAAAAATCCTGGCCTACTCATCCATTGCCCACATAGGCTGAATAATTTCTATTTTACCATACAACCCATCGCTAACAACCCTAAACCTCCTAATCTATATCATTATAACCATCCCCATATTCCTTGTCTTCCACACCCACTCATTCACATCTATCACCTCCGTGTCACTCATATGAAACAAAATGCCAATAGCCCTACCTATAATTTCATTAATCCTACTATCTACAGGAGGGCTTCCGCCACTCACAGGATTCCTACCCAAATGAGCCATTATCAACGAATTAATAAAAAACAACAACCTTTCTCTAGCCACACTAATAGCAATAGCCGCCCTGATCAACTTATTCTTTTACACACGACTAATTTACTCAACCTCATTAACTACATTCCCCAGCAACAACAACTCCAAAATATATACCCATCAAAACCATATAAAAAACAACAACATATTATCACCACTAATAATTATAAGCACACTAATACTCCCCCTGTCTCCCTTACTTCTATAGTAGAAGTTTAGGATAGTTAGTCCAAGAGCCTTCAAAGCCCTAAGCAAACCCACAAAGTTTAACTTCTGTTAAGGACTGCAAGATTACTTCTTACATCTAATGAATGCAAATCAATCGCTTTTATTAAGCTAAATCCTCCACTAGATTGATAGGACTCAAACCTATAAACTTTTAGTTAACAGCTAAACACCCTAATATGGCTTCAATCTACTTCTCCCGCCTATCAGAAAGGGGGCGGGAGAAGCCTTAGTAGAGTCAGTTCTCTACACCTTCGAATTTGCAATTCGATGTGATTATCACCTTAAGGCTTGGTAAAAAGAGGCTTTATCCTCTGTGCTTAGATTTACAGTCTAATGCCTTACTCAGCCATTTTACCTATGTTCATTAACCGCTGATTATTCTCTACAAACCATAAAGACATCGGGACCCTGTATCTGCTATTTGGGGCCTGAGCAGGGATAGTAGGGACAGCCCTTAGCATCCTAATTCGAGCAGAGCTTGGTCAACCAGGTGCACTACTGGGGGACGACCAGATCTACAACGTAGTTGTCACAGCCCACGCATTCGTTATAATCTTCTTCATAGTAATACCAATGATAATTGGTGGGTTCGGCAACTGACTTGTCCCACTTATAATCGGAGCGCCAGACATAGCGTTTCCCCGAATGAACAACATAAGCTTCTGACTTTTACCACCATCATTTCTTCTCTTACTAGCATCCTCAATAGTAGAGGCCGGAGCAGGGACAGGCTGAACTGTGTACCCCCCACTAGCCGGAAATCTAGCACATGCCGGAGCATCTGTCGACTTAACAATTTTTTCACTACACTTGGCAGGTGTATCCTCAATCCTAGGAGCAATTAATTTCATTACTACAATCATCAATATGAAACCACCAGCCATAACACAATATCAAACCCCCTTATTCGTCTGATCAGTCCTAATTACTGCTGTACTTTTACTCCTCTCCCTTCCCGTACTAGCCGCAGGAATCACAATACTTCTTACAGACCGCAACCTGAACACCACTTTCTTCGACCCAGCTGGAGGGGGAGACCCTATCCTCTACCAACACCTATTCTGATTCTTTGGGCACCCAGAAGTGTATATTCTCATTCTCCCTGGCTTTGGTATTATCTCCCACATCGTAACCTACTACTCAGGTAAGAAAGAACCATTTGGGTATATAGGAATAGTGTGAGCTATGATGTCTATCGGCTTCCTAGGTTTTATTGTCTGAGCCCACCACATATTCACAGTAGGACTTGACGTAGACACACGAGCCTACTTCACATCAGCCACAATAATTATCGCCATCCCAACTGGGGTTAAAGTCTTTAGTTGACTAGCAACCCTACACGGAGGAAACATCAAATGATCCCCTGCAATACTATGAGCACTAGGATTTATTTTTCTATTTACAGTAGGAGGACTCACAGGCATTGTACTGTCCAACTCTTCCCTAGACATTGTACTTCACGACACATACTATGTAGTTGCCCACTTCCACTATGTTCTTTCCATAGGTGCTGTATTTGCTATTATAGCCGGGTTTGTACACTGATTTCCACTATTTACAGGATACACGCTAGATGATATATGAGCCAAAACACACTTCGCCATTATATTCGTAGGGGTTAATATAACATTTTTCCCACAACACTTCCTAGGTCTCTCAGGTATACCACGACGCTATTCCGACTACCCAGACGCCTACACAACATGAAACACAGTCTCATCCATAGGTTCATTTATCTCACTAACAGCAGTCCTTATTATAGTTTTCATAATCTGAGAAGCCTTTGCCTCTAAACGTGAAGTACTTAGCGTAGAAAACACTTCCACAAATCTAGAGTGGCTTCACGGCTGTCCTCCGCCATACCACACATTTGAAGAGCCAACCTTCGTTAAAGTAAAATAAGAAAGGAAGGATTCGAACCCCCTAAAACTGGTTTCAAGCCAGAACCATAGCCTCTATGTCTTTCTCGATAAGATATTAGTAAATAAATTACATAACTTTGTCAAAGTTAAATTATAGATTAGACTCTATATATCTTACATGGCTTATCCCTTCCAACTAGGCTTACAAGATGCTTCCTCACCTATCATAGAAGAACTAATAAACTTTCATGACCACACACTTATGATCGTATTCCTAATTAGCTCTCTAGTCCTTTATATTATCACCCTTATACTGACAACAAAACTAACCCACACCAGCACCATAGACGCCCAAGAAGTAGAGACCATCTGAACCATCCTGCCTGCCGTAATCTTAATCCTAATCGCCCTGCCTTCCTTACGTATCCTTTATATAATAGACGAGATCAACAACCCAGCCCTCACAGTAAAAACAATAGGCCATCAATGGTACTGAAGTTATGAGTACACAGACTACGAAGACCTCTGCTTCGACTCATATATAGTCCCAACCTCTGAATTAAAACCTGGAGAACTTCGCCTCCTAGAAGTAGACAACCGAGTAGTACTTCCCATAGAATTACCAATCCGAATGCTAATTTCATCCGAAGATGTACTGCACTCATGAGCTGTACCCTCTCTAGGACTAAAAACAGACGCTATCCCAGGACGACTAAACCAAGCTACCATCTCCTCCAACCGTCCTGGACTATTCTATGGCCAGTGCTCAGAAATCTGTGGTTCTAACCATAGCTTCATGCCTATCGTACTTGAAATAGTTCCCCTAAAAAACTTCGAAGACTGATCTCTATCAATAATCTAATCACATTACGAAGCTTAGAGCGTTAACCTTTTAAGTTAAAATTAGAGATAACAAATCTCCGTAGTGAATGCCACAACTGGACACATCAACATGATTTATCACTGTGTTATCAACTACAATCACACTATTTATCCTCATGCAACTAAAAATCTCACTCCATAACTTCCCACAAACCCCATCAGTCAAATCAATTAAACCTATAAAAACAGACAACCCTTGAGAATCAAAATGAACGAAAATTTATTCGCCTCTTTCATTACCCCTACAATAATAGGCCTTCCTATCGTCGTACTTATCATCATACTCCCATCAATACTTATAACCTCCTCCAAACGACTAATCTCAAACCGCTTCCACTCATTCCAACAATGATTAGTCAAGCTCATTATCAAGCAAATGATACTGATTCACTCACCTAAAGGACGTACATGGTCACTAATATTGGTATCCCTAATCATATTTATCGGCTCAACTAATCTTCTAGGATTACTACCTCATACATTCACCCCTACAACACAATTATCAACAAACTTAGGAATAGCAATTCCATTATGAGCCGGAGCCGTAATCCTAGGATTCCGCCATAAACTAAAAACCTCACTAGCCCACTTCCTACCCCAGGGCACACCCATATCCCTCATCCCCATATTAATCATTATTGAAACTATTAGCTTATTTATCCAACCTATGGCCCTAGCCGTCCGTCTAACAGCTAACATCACCGCAGGCCATCTATTAATTCACTTAATCGGCGGTGCCACACTAGTACTCACAAGCATTAGCCCACCAACAGCCACCATCACATTCATCATCTTAGCCCTCCTTACCATCCTAGAGTTCGCCGTAGCTCTAATTCAAGCCTACGTATTCACCCTGCTAGTAAGCCTCTACCTACATGACAATACCTAATGACCCACCAAACCCATGCTTTCCATATAGTAAACCCAAGCCCATGACCTCTAACAGGAGCCTTCTCCGCCCTACTATTGACCTCAGGCCTAGTCATATGATTCCATTACAACTCAGCCATCCTTCTATCACTAGGACTCCTAGGCAACTTACTCACCATGTACCAATGATGACGAGACGTAATTCGAGAAAGTACTTATCAAGGACACCATACACCAATTGTACAAAAAGGCCTGCGCTACGGAATAATCCTGTTCATCATCTCCGAAGTATTCTTCTTTGCAGGCTTCTTCTGAGCATTTTACCACTCAAGCTTGGTCCCAACACATGACCTAGGAGGATGCTGACCACCAACAGGAATTACACCCCTTAACCCCTTAGAAGTCCCGCTCCTAAACACATCAGTCTTACTAGCATCAGGAGTATCCATTACATGAGCTCACCATAGCCTAATAGAGGGCAAACGAAACAACATAAACCAAGCCTTACTTATCACAATCATACTAGGTGTTTATTTCACCATCCTACAAGCCTCAGAATATTTCGAAGCCCCATTCGCCATCTCAGACGGAATTTATGGATCCACATTCTTCATGGCAACTGGATTCCACGGACTACACGTAATCATCGGCTCCACCTTCCTGATTATTTGTCTCTTTCGACAACTAAAATACCACTTCACATCTAAACACCACTTTGGCTTTGAAGCAGCAGCGTGATACTGACACTTCGTAGACGTAGTGTGATTATTCCTTTACGTTTCCATCTATTGATGAGGATCATACTTTCTTAGTATAACCAGTACATCTGACTTCCAATCAGTTAGCTCTAGCACAACCTAGAAGAAAGTAATTAACATAATACTTATCTTACTAACTAATATTACGCTGGCCACTGCCCTTATCTCCGTAGCCTTCTGGCTCCCCCACCTTAACATCTACACTGAAAAAGCCAACCCATATGAATGCGGATTTGACCCTATGAGCTCAGCTCGCTTACCCTTCTCAATAAAATTTTTTCTAGTCGCAATTACCTTCCTACTATTCGACCTTGAAATCGCACTACTCCTCCCACTACCATGAGCAATGCAATTCCCCAACATAAATACACCAACAACCATCGCATTCATCCTCATCACAGTCTTAGCCGTAGGCCTAGCTTATGAATGAACACAAAAAGGCCTAGAATGAACAGAATAGCTGGTAATTAGTTTAATTAAAATTAATGATTTCGACTCATTAGATTATGATAAACATCATAATTACCAAAATGACCCCTGCAGCATTTAACATCACCCTGGCCTTCGCTTTCTCTTTTCTAGGGGCCCTAATATTCCGATCACACCTCATATCAACCCTCCTCTGCTTAGAAGGTATAATGTTGTCCCTATTTATCTTAGCCACTATCACACCCTTAAATACACACTCAATAATTATATTTCCGATCCCCATCACCATCCTAGTATTCGCTGCCTGCGAAGCAGCTGTAGGCCTAGCCCTACTAGCAAAGATTTCAAACACCTATGGCTCTGATTTCGTAAATAACCTAAACCTCCTACAATGCTAAAAATTATCCTACCATCATTAATACTACTACCACTAACCTGACTTTCAAGCAGTAAAAAGGTATGAATCAATGTAACAAGCTACAGCCTCCTAATCAATCTTATCTCAATTAACCTTCTATACCAGAACAATGAAAACAACCTAAACTTCTCCACCACATTCTCCGCAGACCCCTTGTCCACTCCACTTCTGATCCTAACAACCTGATTACTTCCACTAACACTCCTGGCCAGCCAAAACCATATCAAAAAAGAACCCGAACACAACAAAAAACTATATATCTCCCTTCTAGTATGCCTACAAACCCTACTTATTATGACATTCTCCGCCAACGAACTTATTATATTCTACATTTTATTCGAAGCTACCCTTATCCCTACCCTCATTATCATCACACGATGGGGAAACCAAACAGAACGACTAAATGCAGGTATCTATTTCCTCTTTTATACCCTAGTAGGCTCCATCCCCCTACTAATTGCACTAATCTACATTCAAAATACGACGGGAACATTAAACTTTACCCTAATAACACTAAACTCCTCACCAATCAACCAAACATGATCTAACAACATCCTATGGCTAGCCTGTATTATAGCCTTTATAATTAAAATACCATTATATGGGGTACACCTATGGCTCCCTAAAGCCCATGTAGAAGCCCCTATTGCAGGATCTATGGTCTTAGCAGCAATTCTACTAAAACTAGGAGGCTATGGCATGATACGAATCTCCACAATTCTAGACCCAGTAACCAAACATATGGCCTACCCTTTCATCCTACTATCTCTATGAGGAATAATTATAACCAGCTCCATCTGCCTACGACAGACAGACCTAAAATCTCTAATTGCTTACTCCTCAGTTAGCCATATAGCCCTAGTCATTGCCTCCATCATGATCCAAACCCCATGGAGCTTTATAGGGGCTACAACACTAATAATCGCCCACGGTCTAACATCCTCCCTTCTATTCTGCCTGGCAAACACAAATTATGAACGAATTCATAGCCGAACAATAATTATAGCCCGTGGACTACAAATAGTGTTCCCTCTAATATCCACATGGTGAATCATAGCAAGCTTGGCCAACCTTGCCCTACCACCAACAATCAATCTAATCGGAGAACTAATAATTACAATCTCCTTATTCTCCTGGTCAAACCCATCCATCATTCTACTGGGAACCAACATCCTCCTTACATCCATTTACTCAATCTACATAATTGTCACCACACAACGAGGAAAACTTACCAATCACATAAGCAACTTACAACCCTCGCACACACGAGAATTAACACTTATAACTCTACACATTATACCCCTAATACTACTCACCATTAACCCCAAACTAATCATGGGGCCCACACTATGTCAATATAGTTTAAAAAAACATCAGACTGTGAATCTGAAGATAGGATATAAACATCCTTATTAACCAGGAAAGTATGCAAGAACTGCTAATTCATGCCACCGTACTTAACAATACGGCTTTCTTACTTTTATAGGATAGAAGTAATCCGTTGGTCTTAGGAACCAAAAACTTGGTGCAACTCCAAATGAAAGTAATAAACACTATCTCATCATCTATCTTTCTCATCCTTGCCCTCCTAGCATTTCCCATGGCCATATCGTTCACCAACATAACAAAGCACATAAACTTTCCAAACTATGTAACTTCATGCATTAAATGTGCGTTCTTCATCAGCCTTATCCCCCTCTCCTCCTTCTTTAACTCTGGCACAGAACTTATAATTACAAATTGACAATGAATTTCCATCGGATCAATTAAACTATCACTAAGCCTAAAATTCGACTTCTTCTCAATCATTTTCTTACCCGTGGCACTCTACGTCACGTGGTCAATTATAGAGTTCTCTGTATGATATATACACTCAGACCCAAACCTAAGCCGATTTATCAAATACCTACTAATATTTTTAATTACGATAATCATCCTGACCACAGCTAATAACCTATTCCAACTTTTCATTGGTTGAGAAGGAGTAGGAATTATATCTTTCCTATTAATCGGATGATGATATGGACGGGCCGACGCTAATACAGCCGCCCTACAAGCCATCCTATACAATCGCATCGGTGACATTGGCCTAATACTAGCAATAGCCTGATTCTGCATAAAAACTAACTCATGAGAACTTCAACAAATCTTCATCTTAGACAACCCCAATACCATCCCCCTCGCTGGCCTCCTACTAGCGGCCACAGGAAAATCAGCCCAATTCAGCCTTCACCCGTGACTCCCCTCAGCCATAGAAGGACCTACCCCCGTCTCAGCACTACTTCACTCAAGTACTATGGTTGTTGCAGGGGTATATTTATTAATTCGATTCCATCCCCTCATCTCCAACAATAACATTATCCTAACAGCCATACTATGCTTAGGCGCTTTAACCACCCTGTTCACAGCGATCTGTGCACTCACACAAAACGACATCAAAAAAATCGTGGCATTCTCAACATCAAGCCAGCTAGGCCTTATAATAGTCACTCTAGGGATTAATCAACCCCACCTAGCCTTCTTGCACATCTGCACACACGCCTTCTTCAAAGCCATACTATTCATGTGCGCAGGGTCTATCATTCACAGCCTCAATGACGAACAAGACATTCGAAAGATAGGAGGACTGGCAAAGACCATACCATTTACATCCTCCTGCCTGACAATTGGCAGCTTAGCCCTAACAGGAATACCATACCTCACAGGATTTTATTCTAAAGACCTAATCATTGAAGCAGCTAACACCTGCTATACCAACGCCTGAGCCCTATCAATTACATTAGTGGCCACCTCTATAACAGCCATCTACAGCATACGAATCATTTATTTCGCCCTAATAACTAAACCCCGCTTCCCTACTACAATTATCATTAACGAGAACAACCCACTAATAATTAACCCCATTAAACGACTAGCATTAGGAAGCATTCTAGCTGGATTCTTCATCTCCTATAATATTCCACCCACAACCGTGCAAGTAATAACTATGCCCTGATATATAAAAACCACAGCCCTAATAATCACCATCGCAGGGTTTGTAATCGCACTAGACATAAACAGCTCAACCAACAACCTCAAACCAACAAAACCCCTACCATCAAACTCATTCTCGACCTCCCTAGGTTACTTCCCAACAATCATCCATCGACTACTTCCCCTAAAAACACTCAACACAAGCTTCAAAACAGCCCTAACCTTACTAGACCTAATTTGACTAGAAAAATCCATCCCAAAAGTCACCTCCACCATCCATACGCTCACCTCCTCCACCCTAAGCAACCAAAAAGGAATGGTAAAATTATATTTCCTTTCATTCCTAGTGACACTAATCTGCATCCCAATACTTATATTCACTTAATTTCCACGAGTAATCTCAATAATAATAAACACACCCATAAACAAAGTTCAACCAGAAACAACCATCAATCATGCAGAACAACTATACAAAGCAGCCACACCAACACCCCCTTCACCTATAAGTCCCAAGCCATCACCATCATAAATTACCCATCCACCTATACTATTAAACTCAAGTATAACATCCGCACCCTCATAATAATTAGTTACAAACAACATGCCCAACTCCATAAAAATACTCATTAATATAATCCCAACTGTCAATCAACTTGACACCAGAGCCTCAGGATAATCTTCAGCAGACATAGCAGTGGTATAACCAAACACTACAAGCATTCCCCCCAAGTAAATTAAAAACACCATAAACCCTAAAAATGACCCCCCAAGCCCCAACACCGCCAAACAACCCGAACACCCACTAACAATTAAACACAACCCACCATAAATAGGTGAAGGCTTCAAGGAAGTACCTAGACAACCTAACACAACAACTAAGCTTAAAAAATAAATTAATTCTGTCATAATTTCTACATAGACTTTAACTATGACCAATGACATGAAAAATCATCGTTGTTTTTCAACTATAGAAACGCCTAATGACAATCGCCCGAAAAAACCACCCACTAATCAAGATCATTAACCACTCATTCATCGATCTACCCGCCCCATCAAACATCTCATCATGATGAAATTTTGGCTCTCTACTCGGCCTTTGCTTAATTATCCAAATTCTCACAGGATTATTCCTAGCCATACATTACACATCAGATACATCAACAGCATTCTCATCAGTAGCCCACATCTGCCGAGACGTAAACTACGGCTGACTTATCCGATATCTACATGCTAACGGGGCCTCCATATTCTTCATCTGCCTATTCTTACACGTAGGACGTGGCATCTACTACGGCTCCTACAACATAATCGAAACATGAAACATAGGCATCATCCTCCTATTCGCCGTCATAGCCACAGCATTCATAGGCTACGTACTCCCATGAGGCCAAATATCATTCTGAGGAGCCACAGTAATTACAAACCTCCTATCAGCCATTCCTTATATCGGCACAACCCTAGTAGAATGAATCTGAGGTGGTTTCTCAGTAGACAAAGCCACCCTAACTCGATTCTTCGCTTTCCACTTCATCCTACCTTTTATTATCACCGCTCTTGTATTTATCCACCTTTTATTTCTACACGAAACAGGATCCAACAACCCAACCGGATTAAACTCAGATGCAGACAAAATCCCATTTCATCCCTACTACACAATCAAAGACTTCCTAGGGGTCCTCCTCTTATTAATAGTTCTCATAATTTTGGCTTTATTTTTCCCAGATATTCTCGGAGACCCCGATAATTACACCCCTGCAAATCCACTCAACACCCCACCACACATTAAGCCAGAGTGATACTTCCTCTTCGCCTACGCCATCCTACGATCAATCCCCAACAAACTAGGTGGCGTACTCGCCCTAGTCCTATCAATCCTAATCCTAGCCCTCATACCACTCCTCCACACTTCAAAACAACGAACTCTCACCTTCCGCCCAATTACACAAACAATATACTGAATTCTAGTGGCCGACCTCCTCATCCTCACATGAATCGGCGGCCAACCAGTCGAACACCCATTCATCATTATCGGACAGACTGCCTCAGTTGCCTACTTCACTATCATCGTAATCTTCATGCCAATAGCAGGAATAATCGAGAACAAAATATTAAACCTAAATTAAGTGTCCTGATAGTATAAACATTACACTGGTCTTGTAAACCAGTAATGAAAAAAAAAAAAAAAAAATTTTTCTCAGGATATCAAGAAAGAAGGACTCCTCCTCCACCATCAACACCCAAAGCTGATATTCTAATTAAACTATTTCTTGTACATAAATTTATTACACACATAATACATTTATGTATATCGTACATTAAATTATATTCCACTAGCATATAAGCATGTACTATACATCAATTATCCAACACATAATATTCTTAATCAACATTACTCCTTCACAACATGACTATTAAGATCAACCATTTAATTAATGCTTTCATCACATAACTGCATATCTAACATACCCCATTAAGTCATAAATCTCTCTTGTCCATACGGATATTCTCCTCCCTACTTGGTCTCTTATCTCCCATCCTCCGTGAAACCAGCAACCCGCCCACCTTATGCATCTCTCCTCGCTCCGGGCCCATTCAAACTTGGGGGTTACTAATGTGAAACTTTATCAGGCATCTGGTTCTTACCTCAGGGCCATACAATGGTTCATCGTCCATACGTTCCCCTTAAATAAGACATCTCGATGGTACGGGTCTAATCAGCCCATGCTCACACATAACTGTAGTCTCGGGCAGTTGGTATTTTTTTATTTTCGGGATGCACCGCCTCAGCATAGCCGTCAAGGCATGAAGGTCAACTTATCCTCCAGACGAACTTATCATTCAAGTATCATTCATCCTCATGGATACCCCCCCAACATATTAATCAATGGAACCGGGACATATTCACAAGTCGTATTAACC